GGTAGTATCGGGTCCCTTAGCTATTGTTCTTGAGAAATGACCCGGCCTAGCCCATTCCTCGAAAGAAGTTTTTACGGGATCCCTATCTACCAAAATTTTTACTTCTGGTTCCGGCGAACGAATAATCATTGAGTCCTCCTCTTTCCGGACAACACATACAAAGAGACCCGCCAACAGTCAAGTAATTAGTGAACCTATGAGAGACGCTTATAATTAGTTTCTTTCTCTTCTATCTCTCATCTATCTATTTTTTATCTATCTATTCTTTCTTTAGTTATTCACTAGAGCAATTAATTATGATCTGGAAGTCGATCCGGGGCAAGTGTTCGGATCTATTATGACATATCCATGAGGCGCTCAACGGACCTTTTTTAATCTTATAAAACCTTTTTCGGACTTTACTTACATTGGTGCAAAAACAATTTTTTTGTGCAACCAGTGTATTGTATTCCTATCTTAATTAGAAGTTCCTAGATGGAGTTTTTTTTGTCTTACATAGATAGAACAAACAATATTACTCTATCCCAACTCACGTGAGCATTCATTACTAAGGGATACTCCAGTATTGATATTGAGTCATTCGAGGGGTTTTTATTCGTTTTAATAGAAGCAGAAAAGAAAATATATATATTTTATTTTGCTATATCCGTGTATTACTTATCCTTACGAAATATCAGACGAAATAGAACGATTTTAGAAAGGATATAATGAAATTCTTTGATTGGTTTTTCCCAGAGAGAGAAATGATCTGACCAATGGGTCCAACAAAAACAAACAATTACACAATTAACAATTCCAATTAAATTAATATTTTTTAATATTTAAAGATTCAAATTGAATAGAAAATCTAATTTAATAATTTTAAAATTTTAATGGTAAGGTAATTTAATTAAATGGATTTAATAGAATAAGAATAGAATTTAATAGTAATAGAATTTTCTAATTTCTAATTAGAATTTCTAATCCGAAAATAATAAATAAAGAGAGAGCTCTTGTTCTTATTCGAAACGCCTCGTGATCTTTAACCAATTCTGCGCTTCAATATAATTACCAGGAGTAAGCGCTATAGCCTGTTTCCAATACTCAGCGGCTTGATCGAACCAAGCCTCCGCTATTTCAGAATCCCCCTGTCGAATGGCCTGTTCTCCCCGGTCGGAATAGGCGGGTCAATTCCTTCCCTTAGAACCGTACTTGAGAGTTTCCTACCTCATACGGCTCGGCAGTCAATTCTTTTGGTGTCCCATTTTTTTACCCTATCATATATCCAATTGAATGAGATTTCTCATAGATCTATCGATTTGTCTCGGGTTAACCAAAAGAGGTTAATTACATGAGTTTCAAACTTTAATTTGGATTAAATTAATAATAAGTTTTATCTTTTCTCCCACCTTCAGAAAAATAAAGCATAGGCGTTTCGGGACTATCGTCCGTTAGATTTTTCTGAAAGGTAACTATCTCGGTTTCATATCATATATAAATTTATATAGAATCCTTGAAAAAGACTTCTTCCTCATAAAAAAGACTTACTGTCTTTGGGATCTGATGCTACACCGCTGCTCAATAACTTAGGGGATCGGCTCTATTACATAAGTTGATTCCTAATTTTTATCTCATATCATGACATAAATAAGCAGTTCTTATTTATTGTATCGGCCCAAAACCTCGCCAATTGATCTTTACGGTGCTTCCTCTATCAATTAGATCCTTTATCCATAGAATAAAGTATCTAGGCATATATATTTCTTCATATTTCGACTTCTATGAAGTTTCTTTTTTTTTTTCTTTTTTTGTTACAGCTGATAAAAATCGTTTTTTGGACGATGCAATATGTAGAAAGCCTATTTTATTTACTAGCATATTTATTTACTAGCGTATTTGCTCTTTCTTTCCTTTTTTTATTTCTATAGTGGAGATAGTCGCACGTAATGACAGATCACAGCCATATTATTAAAAGCTTGTGGTAAGAACGGGTTTCGTTCTAGTGCTCGAAAATAATATTCTAAAGCTTTTGTATGTTCTCCGTTACTTGTGTGGATAAGGCCTATGTTATAGAGTATATAACTTCGATCATAGGGATCAATTTCTAGTCGCATAGCTTCATAATAATTCTGTAAGGCTTCCGCATAATTTCCTTCGGATTGAGCCGACATCCGTTACGGTCGTCATTCGATTCAAAGAATTCTCCGTTCCAAAACCGTACGTGAGATTTTCACCTCATACGGCTCCTCCTTTATGTGCATAATGAGAATAATCCATGGAATTAAAAAAAAGGTCGAAATATTGTCATTATGAACTGAGCGGGGCTAATGTTTTTACAAGAAATCTCTAGCCAACCCTCTTGCAAAAGATCTTTTCTTACCATCAAGCGTGTTCGTACTAGATAAAAAAGTAAACTCCAACAATTTCTTTGTTCTCAACGCTCCTTAATTTCCAGGAATTAGTCACTTCAACAATCTTCGATGGTTATATGGGTATCCAAAGTACGAACAAGATGGATGTT